AAAGACGTGGGTATCTAGGGAGTAGTCATTTCAAAATGAATTCTCCCTAGATACATATTTAATTAATTAGATTAATTAAAATGGGTTCGACTGGAAAATCTAAATTACGTTGACGGTTTAAAATTCATTTCAATTTCAAATTCACTTTTAAATAAATTTTTTTGAAATGCTTTTTCTATTTTTTTTCTAGAATGTCTAATATCTTTTTTACATCTTCTATGTGAAAATGTTCAATTTTGATAAGGTCTTCTTGACTGTTATTCAAAAGGTCCAATAATGTATGTATATTGGACTTTTTGAGACAATTATAAATTCTGGGAGGCAATTCTAATTGGTCAATAAAAATATATTGAAATGCTAGTTCTTTTTTTTTTTTTCTTAGGTTAACTAATCTATTATGAAAAGGAAAAAGGGGTAAAGTAACTTGATGTTGATTGTTCTCTAAATAGAACGTTTCTTCTTCTACATGTAGAAAAGGAATAAATAAATTAATCAATTTCCGGGAGGCTTCATGAAGTGCTTCTTTAGGAGTTAAACTTCCATTTGTCCATATTTCTAGAAAAAGAATCTCTTGTTTTTCATTCCCATTCCCATAAGAATGAATACTATGATTCGCGTTTTGAACAGGCATGAATACAGCATCTATAGGATAACTTCTGTCTTCAAAGTTATTTGACATTTTTAGACTATATCCGCGGTTCCTCTCGATTTTTAATCCAATACACAAATCTATTGGTTCCGTTAAGGTAGCTATATGCTGTGTATTATCAATGATTTCCACAGAGGGCGGTAAAATTATGTCTTGAGCAGTTATATATCCGGGACCTTGGACACAAATCAGCGCGTTGCGAGTTCCATATAGATTACTTCTTAATACAATCTCGTTCAAATTCATTAAAATTTCATGTACTGATTCTTGAATACCTACTATGTTAGAATAGTCATGTGGTATGTTCTCAGATTTTGCACGTGTAATACATGTTCCTTCTATTTCGCCAAGTAAAGCTCTTCGCATCGCAATGCCTATTGTGTCGGCTTGACCTTTCATAAGTGGAGACAGAATAAAGCGTCCATAATAAAGACGCTTACTGTCTCTTCGTGATTCAACACACTTCCACTGTAGTGTCCGAGTAGATACTTTGACTTTCTCTCGAACCATAGTAATTTTATTTGATCAGATCATTGAATCGTTTATTTCTCTTGAAACCCTTTCAGCCTTAGTTCTATACACGTCTTTTTTTAGGGGGTCTACAACCATTATGTGGCATAGGGGTTACATCTCGTACAAAACTTAAAAGTATACCACTTCTACGAATAGCTCGTAATGCTGCATCTCTTCCGAGTCCAGGGCCTTTTATCCTTACTTCAGCTCGTTGCATACCTTGATCCACTACTGCTCGAATAGCATTTCCGGCTGCGGTTTGGGCAGCAAAAGGTGTTCCTCTTCTTGTACCCCTGAATCCACAAGTACCTGCGGAGGACCAAGAAATCACCCGACCCCGTACATCTGTAACGGTCACAATGGTATTGTTGAAACTTGCTTGAACATGAATAACTCCCTTTGGTATTCTACGTACATTTTTACGTGAACCACTACGTGTATTTTTACGTGAACCAATTCTTAATATAGGTTTTGCCATATTTTTTCATTTCACAAGAAATATATGGATATATCCATTTCATGTCAAAACAGACCTTTTTTTTTGCCAGCTCCCTGGAAGTACTCTTTACGTTATTTCTTTTAGTAAGATTATCCTTGTCTTTGTTTATGCCTCGGGTTGGAACAAATTACTATAATTCGCCCCCTCCTACGGATTAGTCGACACTTTTCACAAATTTTACGAACGGAAGCCCTTATTTTCATAGTTGTTATTCCTTAATTCTGTGAATATATTTATTGTTGGACGAAAAAAAGGTTTCTTGATATTTTTCAATCTTTAATTGTATCTTCGTGAAAGGAATGTTGAAATTGAAAAAACACTTACTCATTTGAATCCTTGGTATGGAGTCTAGAAAATGACTGTCCCCTGATTAACTTATACCTAAGAACTTCTTAAAATTTTTAATATTTTCTCCTATACGTATACCTATACAAAAATATGTCGAATCGTTTCAGAAGCATGACTTAAAATCAAACAAATCTTTAGTATCTAACCACTCGGAAGTGAGTCAGAAAGAAAACTTTCATTAATTCCGTTTTTTCTTTCATTTCATTCGAGGTAAAACATCCGGACCTTTTTAGCAGGGGTGGTATTACACAACCCCCCTTTTTTCACAAATCGTAAGTTCCGGATATCCAAGTTTTATATTAGAAGAATTACCATATATAACACAAAATTTCTCCGCCGATTCTTTTTCGTCGAGCTTCTCGGTCTGTCATTATACCTTGAGAAGTCGAAAGGATTACAATTCCTATTCCGCCTAAAATTCGTGGAATTCGTTGAGAGTTAGAATAGATTCGTAGACCCGGCCGACTTATTCTCTTTAAATTTAAAATCGTTTTATAGGATTCTTTCTTATTTCGTTTATGTCTTAGGGTTAAAATCAAAAAATATTGGTTGTTTTCGCGATGTTTCCTTACGTTTTCGATAAAACCCTCTCGTAAAAGTATTTTAACAATGCTTTCGGTGATGTTAGTCGATCTTATCCGAACCGTTCCTTTTCTATTCATGTCAGCATTTCGTATAGAGGTTATTATATCAGCAATAGTGTCTTTCCCCATGATAAGTTAAAATTCCTTATTGTTCTATAATTTTAATATAATCAACATGTTCTTTTTCTTTTATTTATGACGAATTATATATTAATATATCAATGAAATTATTAATATTTTATTATTAAGGGTATATGCGTGATACACAATCTATTAATTAATTTTCATTTAATCCTATTAGGTCTTATAATACCTCAGGAGCTAATGAAACTATTTTAGTAAAGTTTAATTGTCTCAATTCCCGTGGGATCGCCCCAAAAACTCGAGTTCCTTTTGGATTTCCTTCTTGATCAATGACAACTGCGGCATTGTCATCATATCGTATTATCGTCCCATTGTTACGTTTGAGTTCTTTACAAGTACGTACAATTACAGCTCTGATCACTTCTGATCTTTCCAGAGGAGTGTTTGGTACTGCTTCCTTGATTACAGCAACAATAACGTCACCAATATGAGCATATCGGCGATTACTAGCTCCTATTATTCGAATACACATCAATTCTCGAGCCCCGCTGTTGTCTGCTACATTCAAATAGGTTTGTGGTTGAATCATATCATTTTTTTGTATCTCTTCTTTTAATGCAAAGGACGAAGTAAAAAAATATTGTTTGTCAAAAAAAGAAAACCGATAATCTTTTTATCCTTAAATGTTATTTAGCTTTTTCATTCTATATTCCTATTCAGAAATAATGAATTGGGTTTTTATAGGCATTTTTGATGCCGCTATTGAAATAGCTTTTCTGGCTATATTTTCGGGTACACCACCCATTTCATAAAGGATTTTACCTGGTTTAACCACAGCTACCCAATATTCAGGGGATCCTTTCCCAGAACCCATACGCGTTTCCGCGGGTCTTACTGTAACTGGTTTGTCTGGAAATATACGTACCCAAATTTTTCCACCACGTCGTACATTTCGTGACATTGCTCGTCGCCCCGCTTCTATTTGTCTAGATGTGATCCAAGCGGGTTCAAGTGTTTGAAGAGCATATCTGCCAAAACAAATACGATTCCCACGAGAAGATATTCCTTTGAGTCTTCCTCGATGTTGTTTACGAAATCTGGTTCTTTTTGGGTTATAGTTGATGGGTTTTTTCTAAATTAGAAATTCCATCTCTACTACAGAACTGAACGTGAGAGTTTCTTCTCATCCAGCTCCTCGCGAATAAAAGCTTGTATTAAGATATAGATGTAGTTAATGAGTAATTCTATTAATCATAGTATTTTTTGAAATTTCATCTGATTTCTTCTAAATTTGTGTATGTCTTTTTCTAAATGTAATCCAAGATGAATTCTATTTATTTAAAAAGAACGTAATATCATCACATCATCTCGAATGTCGTTTTTGTTATAGTTATAATATTCTAACAAATTCTTATTTTCTTTTATCTTTTTAAAATTTTTTTTCGTATTTTATTACTTTTTTTTTTATTTGAAAAAAAAAAAACATTTTCGCCGGCGAATATTTACTCTTTCAATATCTATTTAAGTTTGATGTTTATCCCACGAGGTCTCAGAATAAAAATCAGAATAGATAATAAAGTTTCTGGTTTATTCCGCCATCCTGTCCAATGAATTACTAAGATTTGTTTTTGAATAGAATCCTCTTTATTCATGGGTTCCGTCGTTCCCATCGCTTCTTGATTAATCATTAGGCCCGAATTCTACAATGGAGCTCTTATATGAAATTTTGAATTTCATTTTTTAATTTGTTTTTGAGTCAATTTTCTCAGTTTTTATTGGCTCAAGGCTCTTAATTTTTTGTTTTTGGAACAGATTTCTCTAATTATTATGAATGAATCTGTATTGATGCTTTATTACATTGCTTTTCTTACAGTGACCTCATAGACTTTCCAAATTGGAATCATATATCATTAATATTCAATTTTTCTCTCTTTCTTTCATCCTTCCATTTATCCGCATACTTTTCGATTACCTTTCATAACTTATAATCATATTTTTTTATTCTTTTTTTTTTTTTGTAAAAAAATTTCAGTTGCTACAATGATATGATGCGTCTATCATATCTTGACTGATTTTTTTTGGATCCAGATAATGCGAAGCAATGAGTTGCTTAGGTTATTTAGTAATGCTATAGTTATTAGTTGCTCTTATAGGTAAGTTCTTTTTTATTTTTTTTGTTTATCTTAATCTAATCCTAAACCAACGAGTCACACACTAAGCATAGCAATTATATCAAAGGAGTTTTGATGGAAATTTTTATTCAACCTTATAGAATTGCTGAGTTTATTCTTAAACATAAAAAAGAAGACTGTAATTTTTTTTA